CATGAAAGGATCCTGGAAAAACCATCGGATTATCTGAAAATTCTTACGACAGCCTTTTACAAGATCTTCCATCTTTCCATATAAAAAGATTCTCTCAATAAGGGCTCCATAAAAGGTTGATCGTAAGTGATAGCATTGGTTGCGAAGAAAAAGAAGGATGGATTCGTATTCACATAGATAGGAATTATATAGAAATAAAAAGAATCTTTGATTCCTTTTTGAAAAACTAGAAATGAATTGCTTTGAAAAAAGAAGACCCTTTCTATTCCAATTACGATATTCATAAATAAGGAATCGTAAAAAATGCAAAGAAGGGGCATCTTTCACCCAATATCGAAGATTTTGAACCAATATTTCAAAATGGACCGGGTAAGCTATCAGTATATTTAACATATAATTTAAATGAGACAATTTGTCCTCGAAAAATGGAAAGATTGAATGAATTGATCGTAACTTAGGAGATTTTACTAAGATTTCCTTCCCTTCTGGGTAAATTCCTAATCGGAGTAAAAATGGGATTTCCATCATGACTGAAAATCCCTCTGATACCATTTGAAAATCCATCTTTTTTTGATCTCGAAAAAGAAAAAAAGTATTCTCATTAAAATAAAAATAAGAAGAATTAGGAACAAAAAGAATCTCTTGATAAAGACGAATAATTAAACGTTTTATACTTCGTAAACTGTATTTCTTCTTCTCAGAATCCGTACTTTCCAACAAAATTCTTTTATTTAAAGCAAAATCATGTGCTAATACATAAATATATTCCTGCAAGATAAGTGGATAGAAAAAGTCGTGTTGCCAAGATCTAGATAATTCTAAATATCCGTTAATTTCTTCCATTTGCATTTAGACCGAAAAGTGAAATACAAGTAAAAGTGTAGGGGTTCTTAGGTTATCAATTGATAAATAGTGGGAGACACTCAAAACAAAAACTCAGATAGAAAAAAATGCCTCGTTTTTTTTTTCTCATCTAATTGGTTTAGATCGGCGACAAAGAGGATCATAAATCCTTTATTTTTTATTAGTATTTTTATTCTTGATCAATCGAATCTTTTTTTGATAATTAATTTACACTTTTTCCAAAAGAGAATAACTACGAATTCGGATTCACTAAAACAAAAAAAATAAGCCAGTCAGTCATGGGAAAAGCCTTTCTCGCATTAGTCACTAATCGAATTGAAACATTTAATTGGGACAGAGCATCATTCAAATTTAAATTGATAACAGACTAGCCTTTGACCTACAAAAAGATCGCTAAGACTTGACCCATTGATTCGATTAACCCACTAGAAAAGTTAATTCTTGAAACGAAATGACTTATAATTCAAACAAAAAATCTGGGAAGATAATAAATTAATGAAAAATGATCCGAATTACCCATTCATAGGACATGTATTTTTCCATTCATTTCTTTCATAATCAACCATGTTCTCACCAACGGTACCGATAATCTATAAATTAGCTTGGTAAAAAAAGGTGTATAAACGAGCCGAATTGAAAAACCGAGTACTCGACCATTGAGTCAGCACTCCACAAAACAAAAGATAATGATGATGGGTTACCCGGGGATCGAACCCGGAACTCATCGGTTAAAAGCCGAGTACTCTACCATTGAGTTAGGAACCCGTTAACAAAAAAAAGAATGATGAAAGTTTGCCGAGGATTCGAATCCACAACTATTAGCAGATACTCGCGGATTTCTATTTCGAAATTAAGCTTAGACATCCCAAAACAAAAGTCGTGGAAACAATCAGAAACATAAAGACACATTATATAATGTGTCTTTATGTTTCTTACTACAATCCACAATTTCGTATCACACAAAATCAAACCAAATTTTTTAATTTGAATAAAAAAAACTTATAGAGTACCCGTAAACCACAGAAAAAGAAGATCAATTTATGTTTTTGATTGAATTCTATTTGTTCAATACACTCTTACCAATACATATAGCATATAGATGTTATAAAAAAAAAATAATCTATATTGATTAAATGGAATTACCTTGCAAATTGCGTGAAAGCAAGGATCTAATCATCCGGTAAAGACAAAAGCTTAAGTTTCTCTTTTCTCTTTTTTTCTCTTTAAAATATCTGCGTTCTTTAAAAGATTAGAAACAGTTCTTGTAGGTTTAGCACCGTTTTGAATAAAATCTAGAATAAGAAGCTCATTTAAAGAAGTCTTATTCTTTATCGGATCATAAAAACCCACATTTCCAAGCTCTCGTCCGTCTCTTCGAGACCGAACATCCATTGCAACGATTCGATAGGTCGCACCTTGCTTTCTACCATATCGTTTTAAACGAAGTTTTATCATAATATTCCTTGAATTTTGACTTGATATACAATAGATTTAATTATAGAACGAGGGGATATAATAAAATTATTTGATTAGTTCTTTTCAGAGCAATGCTCCCATGTCATGTTAGGTTATTTGTTTTGCCTGATGGTACCAACATGAATTCTAAGAATCAGGAAGATATTTAGAATCCCAAAAATAGTAATACCAATAGTGAGACCTATAATACTCCAATCCAAGTAGTCAGACCTATATTAACTCAATAAATTCTCCCAGTATCGACTCTTCTTATTCATAAGAGTACCCCCGTAAAAGAAAAAAAAGAGATTAAATCTTGTTTGTACGAAAGAAAAAACCGATGCTTTTTCGCCCAAAACATGTCTTCTCTGTCTTTTATTTTTTCCCTTTTTTACGAAGATTTACGTGCAGTTATATTAATTAATACAGCAAGATTCAACAAGACAGTCAAGTACTCAAGTTCTATTCTCTCATAGAAATAGAATAAGATAAGAGTTGCTTCCTTTATTGATCTTTTTTTGATTTCTCTTTTTATAAGTAATTGTCAACTCTTATCTTAAGTCATTCAATCTCTTTTTCTTTTCTTCTTTCTCTTTATTAGTTCACTCAATTTTTAATTCGCGATTATCATGTTCCATTATTACCAATATGTTAACTCCAATATGTTAACTAAATTTTCAATCGAATGTCAATACCTGCTCCGAGATAATCTACTGAACAAGAGGCCATTATATAATCATAGTTTTTTTTCTTATAAATCATTCAATCTTTTTTTTCTTTTAAAGGATTTTGTCTTAATACCAAGTAATAGGATTAATAGGAAAATCATTTCGGTAAATTTGTTTAATCATATTTAATCATATAACAAAAGAGTAGGTAAATGAGATTCCATTTTTCAATTGCGATACATATTCTTACTTTTTTAATTAGATAAATTCATTTAAGACAAGACAAGAAGTTCTATTTGCTCAATAAATTTATCTCTCTCTTTTGTTTGTTCCCTCTTTGTATTTGATTTATAAATTTATAATTTCTATTTATCTATATTTATTTATCTATATTTATTTATCTATTATATAAATTATATAAATTATATAAATTATATAACTATTTTTAACTATTTTTTTCATTCAAAGCAAACGAATCAAAAAATAATGAAATTAGAGTCGATTCTTATTTGTTTTTTATACGTCCAGGTAAAAATTGATACTTACTTTATTGATCATTCCATAGAATTCAATTAAAATATTGTACGAAAGTTTGATTTCTTCGATTCTCCTTTGATTTGAGAAATGGAGGATTTTTGCTTGAGTTGAGTAAGTTCAAAAAGATTTTTATATAACTTGCTTTCGTAATTTTGATCCTTTATCAATAACTCAATCAAAATGTGATTATTTCCAAGAAAAAATGTCTATTATGTTAAATATCTTTACGATCTCTATCTGTATTATGTCTACTATTGCTTTCTGTATCGGTCTTCAATCTTCCCCCTCTCCTGTCTTAATCGCCAAATTGCCCGAAGCCTACGCTTTTTTAAGTCCAATCGTCGATTTTATGCCAGTCATACCCTTGCTGTTTTTTCTATTCGCCTTTGTTTGGCAAGCTGCGGTGAGTTTTCGATGATATCTTTCATCTTGTTCTTGTTCTAGATAGATGAATACTTTTTCGAGAAATAAATCGTACCAAGACATAATTTCGAACTTGCTATCATCTTGCCCAGCAGGCATGGCCTCCGTGGAGAGGATGATTCATTCGGATCGACATGAGAGGCCAACTACATTGCATTGCCAAAATCCATCTTGTATATTTGAAAGAGGTTGACCTCCTTCCTTCTCTCATCGTACAATCCTCTTCCCGACGAGTCCCCTTTCTCCTTGGTCCACAGAGAAAGTAGGAAACAGTTCCTCACGGAAGAAAGGACTCACTGAGCCGGGATCACTCACTAATACGAATCGAGTAGAAAATAACTTGTATACTTTCCCCGCTTCTCTTGCTATGGAGGGCTTGACGCAATCGACCGGATCATAGAAATATACCTTCAACACAACTTAAGCCGTCAAAAAGATCTCAGAAACCCACCAAAGCACGAAAGCCAGGTCAGAAAAAGGATTCCTATTCGAAGAGTGCATAACCGCATGGATAAGCTCACACTAACCCGTCAATTTGGGATCGATCTTGGAGATATGGAGAAGGAATTGGAATGTAAGAATCTTGATTCATACAGAAAAAAGGGGTTCTCTATTGATTTAAAGGCTATACTGGCCGGGATAGAGGAAGAGGAAAAACTAACGATTTTGCATATTTGATCCAAAAAAGATCTGATCTCTTTCGTACCCCTCGCTCAATGAAAAATGGCTCCGATTCCAGAGGATCAAACCTATATTAAGGAATTATGGAAGGGAGGGAATAAGAAAAGAAAGGGAAAAAATAGAAAAGATATAAGCCAAAAACAGATTCCAAATGAATTCTACTAGAAGATCAAAGAAGTCTTAGAGTATGAACGACCAATTGAAAAAGTCAATTTTTTGCTATATAAATTTTTTGCTATACAAATCAATTCTAGAAAGAGATGCCTAAGAATCTTGTTTTCTAGAACGCACTTCATTGCTAGGTGTAAAAATCGGATAAATGGTCTAAAAACGAAGAATCTATTCTCTTCTTTTTTCAAACAAGAATCTTGGAAATTGTGTAATGATTACTCTAAAACTCTTCGTTTACACAGTAGTTACATCCTTTGTTTCTCTTTTCATCTTTGGATTCCTATCTAATGACCCAGGACGTAATCCTGGACGCGAAGAATAAAGAAAAAGGGGGGCTTGACTGTCTTGAGAAATTGTCGTAGGATTTTTCTCTATACCTTTAACTCGAAAAAGCACTGGAGAGAGATTCAAAAGATTAATGAAATCCAATAGAAATAGAAAGTCCTGAAGAAAAACGGAAAGAGAGGGATTCGAACCCTCGGTACAAATGTACAACGAATTAGCAATCCGTCGCTTTCGTCCACTCAGCCATCTCTCCCAACGGAAAAGAAATTACAAAGAAAAAATGATCTCTTACATAAGAAATAAAAGAAAAATGGAAAAGCCTTTCAAAAAAGAGTAAAGAAGAGTCTTTTCTTTTTAGTTTTGGACGTTGATAATATCTTTGCATTTAGCTTAGCAGCACCTTACGATGGCATAGCCTTCCAGTTTTCAAGTGAAGGGGGCGAGGTTCAAATGGTATGTTCCGAGTACAACTAAACGATAACACTTTGATTCTCGGTTCTATTTCTGGAAAGATTCGGTGTAATTTTATACGGGTTCTCCCGGGAGATAGGGTCAAAATTCAGATAAGTTCTTATCATTTAACGAAAGGACGTATAATTTATAGATTCAGGAAAAATCAGTCAAAGAATAAGGAATTAAACAAGAATAAGTCAAAGAAGAAGGAATTAAACAAGAAGGAGTCAGACGACAAGGAATTAAACAAGAAGTAGCCAAACGATTAACTTCTTTTTCAAGATCAAGAAACCCATTTTCTTCCAAAAAATATATTCATAATTAAAATGAAAGTGAGGAAAAACAAATATGAAAAGAAGATCCTCTGTTCGTCAATCTTGTAAAAGATGTAGGCTAATCCGAGCTCACTCTACAATTTCCCATAATGGTAATGAAGAAAACAACGAAAGAAAAGATATGAGAGACAATATAGAATATTAAAGTGATGGATCATACTTTACTCAAAGATGTTCCGTGATTTCCTCTTTTTTCGCATGTCATCATACAAGTTAGTGATTGTGAAAAAAGGTCCTCCGAAAGAGAAAGACAAGTCGTTTTCTTTCCAGACGGGTACATATTTAGATGGTGAGGACTTACGGGCGGACCTTGAATTCCAGTTCAATTCAGATAATTTGGCGAAAGACCATGCTGAATTTCCTCTCATAGTACAAATCAATTTGGAATCAGCCGACTAAATTGAAAAGAAAGACACAACCATTTTGATGCAATCTGCGGCGGATTTTTACATCCGATCGTCTTTTAAGAAATGGTATTGAGAAATTATAGCAAATGACGAAATCCTATCTGAGCCCGGACGTAATCTTCAAAGGGGTATCTGGTATCTTCAATGGGGTCAATCGGTTAATATTTTTCTGGATGAATTAAGAAAACCGAATGACAACTAAGTAAGTAGCCACCTTATGTAGGTAAAAAGCAACCTAATACTAATATTTTGTATACATTGTCCACAGATCAAATCACGGGATCAAATTGATTATAGAACCACAGAGATAATTGAACTTCACTTCCCCCTTGAATTTGACAAAGAAAGAAGGGGGAGGTCCCCTTATCGTTCAATTCCTTTTTGTTATCTTGTCTAATCCTGTTTTGAAAGTTTTTATTGATTAAGAACATTCTTCCTCGATAATCCCTTATTTTCAATTTGAAGAAAAAAGAAGGAATTACTTTATTTTATGAAAGACACAATATAAAGAGGGATCTTTTTGATCTTCATCGTCCCCCATTTCTACGATTGCACCTTATTACTTTGATAACCATCTTTCGTACCTCTTCCATAAGGATATGATAGAAAAGAGAAAAAGCTGCCTCTGTGTTGACCCTCTGTTTTATATAATCTTTGAGAATCGTAAAGACTCGTTCAAGAGAGGTTTCAATTGCATGCACTTGATTATTCGATTTTTCACGAATACCCAGAGCAATTTCCTCCTGGATCCTATCAATAAAAATGGACAGAAGATTATCCTTCTTTAAGCCATAGTCGATGAATCTTAATCTTATCGCCGCTCTATGAAGAACTATTTGGCTGAAATCTCCTAGTTCTATTTCATATTTCAACCTTCGTCGCAAGAGACGACTTTCCAGTCCAAGTTCCATCTCCAACTTTGGTATAAGAATACCAAGCAAAAGATGGACTAATTCCGGTACGGTCGAACCTTCGTGGATCTTGTATCTTTCCCCACTGCTTTGTAAGAGTAAGGTCGAGAAATTGATTGTAAAACCTATTTATCTATACTCTTTACTTTATAGGAGCACTTCAGTTTTGAGTAAAAGATATTATTATATACAAGATCTAGGAGATCATCATTTGTTAACGATTTTAGGTATAGCACGTAAGAATCGAATACGCCTTCAAGTAAACTCTTGAAGGTTTCACGTTCAATCTTGATCCTTTCCTTGATCCGAG